ACACCCATTTGTATGCTTTTTGATCAATCCAAAAGAATTGCAAGCCCAACTCCTTGAATTCCTCATTTTTTATATCTTCTTCTTATGCTTATTTATATGGATCCGGGGTCCCATCCAAAGAATTAATGTAGGAATAATAGTACGGGCATATACTATAATACCATATAAATATCATATATATAAATCATATATTAAAGAATTAGATAAATCTAATAATATTAGAAATATTAGATATTATAAGTATTAGATATTAAAAATAATAACTAAAGAATAAGAAAAGAAAACTCTTTCTTTAATATTAATACAGGATTCAATAGAAATCTAATACTAATAGAGTAATATATAATACTAATAGAGTAATATAGAGTAATAGAATATTACTAAGAATATAATACTACTAAATATATCTAATATCTAAGAAATAATATATAGATATAGATAAACTAAAGCAAGTCAAGTTTTTTTAAGCTTTCGCAAAACGATCACAATTGATAGAAGTAGATTTTTCAGTAAAGTATTCTTACTATTCCTAGCTCTAAAGCCCACTCCTTCCCCATACTACAAGTGAAAGAGAAAATGTAAACACTACCATTAAAGCAGCCCAAGCGAAACTTACTATATCCATGCGAATGATGTCCCCTATCCCTATCTCTATGAAATGAGATTCCATTATTGATTCATAATCATAGTGGAATCAATGGTGCAGAGTCAAAACAGGATTCTTACTTACGTCTTTTTATGAAATAATTTCATGAATCCACTCATAAAAAGTTCATAGATTTCTTATTCTATAGAATTCTATTGAAATAGCAAAGAATTGAAAAAAAAAAAGAGAATAAGAAAAAAGAAAAGATACAAATACAAAGAAGAGCCAGTCAACCATTCTGATTCAATTTATGAACAGTACTCAGAACCTCTAGTGAATCTGAATACAAAGTATCTTCAGTTCTTTGCCACAATTCTTAAATGAATTTACCATCAGCCTATCCAATCTAATTTCATCGCAAACAGAGTTACCTCAATATTAAGAAAAGTGTAAAATAATTAGGGAATCTTTAGAGTCTTTTTTAGAATCTTTTCTTAAACCTTAGTAGCCAAAAAGGAGTGTCTCTTAGGAACCTTTGGTTTGGATACCAAGATTTCCGACTTCTTACTTTCATAGTTCTCCAGAATGAATTCTCGCTATTTCTTTTATTTGATTCAATTCAGAATAGACCAAACCAATCTTTCATAAGATTGGGTTGCTTCAGATTTATTGGTACTTTTTTGAGCCACACTCAGAACCCAGATTTTGAGAAAAAAGATGACAGTCTTTTATAGGACCTATGGTTCTCAAAAAATCAAGTATCGACAGACCTAGCCCTTGCCTATGCTTTTGCGGGGCAAGAATTCGTCAAGTTCGATCAACAGGATTAATAAATTCCAAGTCTTTTTTTGTTGATCAGGCGACACCCAGATTCGAACCGGGGATAAAGGATTTGCAGTCCCCCGCCTTACCACTTGGCCATGCCGCCAAATTACATCCAAAACAGATAAAGAAATGAAGAAGAATAAAGAAGAAAGAAATTCTATAATAAATTCTATAAGATTCTATTATAAATTAATTTTATAAATTAATTATATAATATTAATATTCTTAGACTTAGATATTCTATTTTATTCTATTTCTATTCCTCTCCTCATTTTGGTTTTGATTTGAATTTTTTACTTTCTTAATTTCTTTTCTTTTTGGATCTTAAATCCCATTGTACTTATCCTTTTCCAAAAAAAATTCCTCTTTTTTATTGGATCCGATTTTTATTCTTTTCTTCGATTGATTTTATCTCAAAACACGCGTCGCTTAAAAACTTACCTTCTCTTTTCACTTTTCTATAGAAAAGTGAAAAGATTCCCGGCCCGGTCACAGACTGTAAAATGCAGGTCAATTTCGAATAAATTACTCTTTACTCCATTAACTATTTAATATTTAATTCTTACTCTTTTACTCTTACTTACTTTTCTTCCTTTGAATTAGCGAACAGCTCTTCATTTTGTATCTCCTTATCTTAATGGATGCAAAATCCAATTGATTTCCGACTAATCATTATCAATTACATGATCAATTCTAATTATAAGAAAATATATGTGTATATGTAAACCCCAGAAAAGTGTAAACTCTAGAACAGAAATTGTTATACGTGGATACCAAGTCGAGTCTATTTCTTATGCACATATCCCTATATAGGATCATTGTGCTTGAATATTTCATTGAATATGAATAGAAAATAGAAGAGTACGACCTAACCTAGGTTGCACCAAGTTCAATTCTTATAAAAGATGTGATATACAGATAGCTAGATAGCTATATCGTCATGTACTTCCTAAAGATTACTCCTATGACTATACAATTTCATTGTATTTTATAAATTTTACTACCAAAAAAAGATTTGCGAATTCCTTTTTGAACATTCAATTGTGTGTGTTAAAAAAAAAGGGAAACTCTATGCTGTTCCCGATTCTTCTGTTTTTATCTCATTCATAGAGAGCAGATTAAATCCTAAACTCATTTCTTTTTTCTTTTTTTGTACGCTGATCATAATATCATTAATATCATAATAAAAGAATTAGGTATTAGGTCTAAATTGGATCAATTTTTATATCCGATAAATTTTTATATCCGATAAAAGACTCCATCAGCCTAAGTGACAGAATTTTTCCCAGGAATGCTTTATTAATTTCCATTTCTTTCTATTTGTACCTGTCTCAAGATCAAATTCGAACTTGTATCGAAAATGCCCTTCATTTCTCTGTCTTGCTTTCGTTCATACGATATATATGGATGGAGTTGACTAAAATTTTATGTGATTCAGTAAACAGAATATCCATTCCATCATTGCTAGATCAATTGGTAGGGTTCGATGAATAGTGAGCCAAAAGCCGATAATGGGATTTTTTCAATAAAGAGGAAACTTCATATTAAGATGCTCCAGAATGGAAATGAGGGAATGTCCACAATACCTGGATTTAGTCAGATACAATTTGAGGGATTTTGTAGGTTTATTAATCAGGGCTTGACGGAAGAATTTCATAAGTTTCAAAAAATTGAAGATAGAGATCAAGAAATTGAATTTCAATTATTTGTGGAAACATATCAATTGGTAGAGCCCTTGATAACAGAAAGAGATGCTGTGTATGAATCACTCACATATTCTTCTGAATTATATGTACCCGCGGTCTTAATTTGGAAAACCGGTAGAAATATGCAAGAACAAACCGTTTTTATTGGAAACATCCCTATAATGAATTCTTTTGGAACCTCTATAGTAAATGGAATATACCGAATTGTGATCAACCAAATATTGCAAAGTCCCGGTATTTACTATCGTTCAGAATTGGAACATAACGGAGTTTCTGTCTATACCAGTACTATAATATCGGATTGGGGGGGAAGGTCGGAATTAGAAATTGATAGAAAAGCAAGGATATGGGCCCGTGTAAGTAGAAAACAAAAAATATCTATTCTAGTTCTATCATCAGCTATGGGTTCGAATATAAGAGAAATTTTAGATAATGTTTGTTACCCTGAGATTTTCTTGTCTTTCCCGAATGATAAAGAGAAAAAAAAGATTGGGTCAAAAGAAAATGCTATTTTGGAGTTTTATCAACAATTTGCCTGTGTAGGGGGGGATCCAGTATTTTCTGAGTCCTTATGCAAGGAATTACAAAAGAAATTTTTTCAACAAAGATGTGAGTTAGGAAAGATTGGTCGACGAAATATGAACCGGAGACTTAATCTTGATATACCCCAAAACAATACATTTTTGTTACCACGAGATTTATTGGCTGCTGTGGATCATTTGATTGGAATTAAATTGGGAATGGGTACACTTGACGATATGAGTCACTTGAAAAATAAACGTATTCGTTCTGTAGCAGATCTATTACAGGATCAATTCGGATTGGCTCTTGTTCGTTTAGAAAATACGGTTCGAGGAACTATATGTGGAGCAATCAGGCATAAATTGATACCGACTCCTCAAAATTTGGTAACTTCAACTTCATTAACAACTACTTATGAATCGTTTTTTGGCCTACACCCTTTATCTCAAGTTTTGGATCGAACTAATCCGTTGACACAAATTGTTCATGGGCGAAAATGGAGTTATTTGGGTCCTGGAGGATTGACGGGGCGAACTGCTAGTTTTCGAATACGAGATATCCACCCGAGTCACTATGGACGTATTTGTCCAATTGACACGTCCGAAGGAATTAATGTTGGACTTATGGGATCATTAGCTATTCATGTGAAGGTTGGTTATTGGGGATCTATAGAGAGTCCATTTTATGGATTATCTGAGAGATCAAAAGAGGCACAGATGGTTTATTTATCACCAAATAGAGATGAATATTATATGGTAGCAGCAGGAAATTCTTTGGCCTTGAATCGGGATATTCAAGAACAACAGGTTGTTCCAGCTCGATATCGTCAAGAATTCCTGACTATTGCATGGGAAGAGATTCATCTTAGAAGCATTTTTCCCTTCCAATATTTTTCTATTGGAGCTTCCCTCATTCCTTTTATTGAGCATAATGATGCGAATCGAGCTTTAATGAGTTCTAATATGCAGCGCCAAGCAGTTCCCCTTTCTCGGTCCGAGAAGTGCATTGTTGGAACTGGGTTGGAAGGACAAACGGCTCTAGATTCGGGGGTTTCAGTTATAGCCGAACGCAAGGGAAAAATCATTTATACTGATACTCAAAAGATCATTTTCTCAAGTAATGGGGATACTCTAAGCATTCCATTGGTTATGTATCAACGTTCCAACAAAAATACTTGTATGAATCAAAAAACTCAGGTTCAGCGGGGTAAATACATTAAAAAGGGACAAATTCTAGCGGGTGGTGCGGCTACAGCTGGTGGGGAACTCGCTTTAGGAAATAATGTATTAGTAGCTTATATGCCATGGGAAGGTTACAATTTTGAAGATGCAGTACTAATTAGCGAACGTCTGGTTTATAAAGATATTTATACTTCTTTTCACATCCGGAAATATGAAATTCAGACTCATGTAACAAGCCAAGGTCCTGAAAGAATCACTAAGGAGATCCCGCATTTAGAGGCTCGTTTACTCCGAAATTTAGACAGAAATGGAATTGTGATGCTGGGATCTTGGATAGAAACAGGTGATATCTTAGTAGGTAAATTAACACCTCAGACAGCGAGTGAATCCTCATATGCCCCGGAGGATAGATTATTACGAGCTATACTTGGCATTCAGGTATCCACTTCAAAAGAAACTTCTCTAAGACTACCTATAGGGGGAAGGGGTCGAGTTATTGATGTGAGATGGATCCATAGAAGAGGGGTTTCCAATTCTAACCCAGAAAGGATTCGTGTATATATTTCACAGAAACGTGAAATCAAAGTAGGTGATAAAGTAGCTGGAAGGCATGGGAATAAGGGTATAATTTCTAAGATTTTGTCTAGACAAGATATGCCCTATTTGCAAGATGGAACGCCCGTTGATATGGTATTCAACCCATTAGGAGTCCCCTCACGGATGAATGTGGGACAGATATTTGAATGTTCACTCGGGTTAGCGGGGGATCTGCTAAAGAAACATTATAGAATAGGACCTTTTGATGAGAGATATGAGCAAGAGGCCTCAAGAAAACTAGTGTTTTCCGAATTATATGAAGCCAGTAAGAAAACAAAAAATCCATGGGTATTTGAACCCGAATATCCGGGAAAAAGCAGAATATTTGATGGAAGAACAGGAGATCTTTTTGAACAACCTGTTCTAATAGGAAAGTCCTATATCCTAAAATTAATCCATCAAGTTGATGATAAAATCCATGGACGTTCCAGTGGGCATTACGCACTTGTTACACAACAACCCCTTAGAGGGAGGGCCAAACAAGGGGGGCAAAGAGTAGGGGAAATGGAAGTTTGGGCTCTAGAGGGATTTGGTGTTGCTCATATCTTACAAGAGATGCTTACTTACAAATCTGATCATATTAGAGCTCGTCAAGAAGTACTTGGTGCTACGATTATTGGGGCAACAGTACCTAACCCAGAGGGTGCTCCAGAATCTTTTCGATTGCTCGTTCGAGAACTACGATCTTTGTCCCTGGAACTGAATCATTTCCTTGTATCTGAAAAGAATTTCCAGATGGATAGGAAGGAAGCTTGATCTCAATGAATCAGAATTTCTATTCTATGATTGACCAGTATAAACATCAACAACTTCGAATTGGACCAGTTTCCCCTCAACAAATCAGGGCTTGGGCAAAAAAGATTCTACCCAATGGAGAGATAGTTGGAGAGGTGACAAAACCCTATACTTTTCATTATAAAACTAATAAACCGGAAAAAGATGGATTGTTTTGTGAAAGAATTTCTGGACCCATAAAAAGTGGGATTTGTGCTTGTGGAAATTACCGAGGAATTGGGACTGAAAAAGAAGACCCGAAATTTTGTGAAGAATGCGGGGTGGAATTTGTTGATTCTCGGATACGAAGGTACCAAATGGGATACATAAAACTGACATGTCCAGTGACTCATGTGTGGTATTTGAAACGTCTTCCTAGTTATATTGCGAATCTTTTAGATAAGCCTCTTAGGGAATTAGAGGGCCTAGTATATTGCGATGTGTGATTTGATCGAAATTTTCATTTGACAGATTTGGACTGAGAAACTGTCATCCCATTTAATCTGATTGGGATGCCCCTAGCTCTGACATGTATCTTGGGAGGAGGAACATGAAGCTCAGAATTATGTGTACATTCAAGATTTCAAAATGGAAGAAAAGGGGAATTGATCTATGGTCGATTCCGTAACAGATAATATAGGAATAGTTAGTTATACCTCGTGAAAAAAGACTTTTTGTGGAATTATACATTCCATTTCTTTCAAAAAGAAATTATGTTCAGGCAAGCGCAAGCGAATATGGTTACGGGAGCTTATCTATCGCATATATGCTTCAAGGTATAATAACCATCGAGGTGAGTAGAGACCTAAAAAAGATCCAATGGAACAATACAATATCATAGACAAAGAAATCCTTTAAGAGTCCCAAAATATTCCTTTCAGGGGATTCATCATTTGAGGGGAAGTAGACTACTCAAGAATTTCACATTTCCTTTTTTTCGTTTTTTTTTTCGTAAACATAAAAGAAAGTCTAAAAGGTTAGAGTGAAAATCAAAAATCAAATAAGATAAGAATGAGGTTGGTCCTTACTGGGAACTTGAGTAAAGAGTAGCTTTTTGTAGGGTTTTCTCGAACAAAGTTTAAAAAGAAGAAGAACCCCTTTCTTTATTTGGTGTAACTACTTGAGCCGGATGAGAGGAAACCTTCACGTCCGATTGTGAGGGGGGGAATCCAAGACTATAGGAACCTATCTCAATTTTTCTTTTGCTAGGTCCATAGCTAAAAAACCTACTTTTTTACGATTACGAGGTTCATTCGAATATGAAATCCAATCCTGGCAATATAGCATCCCACTCTTTTTTACTACTCAA